AGTTTTGTTGGTTGGTTAATTGGTCACATTTTATTCATGAAATGGGTTGGGTTGTTATTAGTTTGGATACAGCAAAATCATTCTATTAGATCTAATGTACTTATTCGATCTAATAAGTATCTGGTGTCAGATTCTATGGCTCGAATCTTTAGTATTCTCTTATTTATTACCTGTGTCTACTATTTAGGCAGAATGCCGTCACCCATTTTTACTAAGAAATTGAAAGAAAACTCAGAAAGGAAAGAAATTGAGGAAGAAATAGATGTAGAAATAGAAAAAACTTCCGAAACGAAGGAGACTAAACAGGAAGAAGAGGGATTCACCGAAGAAGATCCTCCTCCTTCCCTTTTTTCGGACGAAAAGGAGGATCCGGACAAAACGGATGAAACGGAAAAGATCCGAGTGAATGGAAAGGACAAAACAAAGGATGAATTCAACTTACACTTAAAAGAAGCGTGCTATAAAAATAGCCCAACTTATTATTCTGGCAATCAAGATATTTCGAAGTTAGAAATACTTAAAGAAGAAAAGAAAAACCTCTTCTGGTTTGAAAAACCCCTTCTTTCTCTGCTTTTCGACTATAAACGTTGGAATCGTCCAACGCGATATATAAAAAACAATCGATTTGAAAATGCGGTAAGAAATGAAATGTCACAATATTTTTTTTATACATGTAAAAATGATGGAAAACAAAGAATTTCTTTTACATATCCACCCAGTTTATCCATTTTCTGGGAAATGATACAAAGAAAGATTTCTTTGTCTACAATAGAAAAATTCTTATACGATGAACTATACAATTATTGGATTTATAACAATGAACAAAAAAAAAACAGCTTAAGCAATGAATTTACTAATAGAATTGCAGTTCTAGACAAAGGACTTTTTTATATAGATGGACTCGATAAAAAAACTCGATTATGTAATGAGAAAACGAAAAAGGAATATTTGCCAAAAATAAATGATCCTTTCTTAAATGGATCCTATCGTGGAATAATTAAAAAATGCTTTTCACCCTCTATTATAAATGAAACTGCAGTCAAAAATAGGATAGATGGAATTTTTATAAATAAGATTCATAGTATTCTTAGTAATGATTATAATTACCACGAATTTGAACAGAAAAAAGATGCATTTAATAAAAAATTAAAAGAAATTAGGCATTTCATGCAGTTAATGAGTCAATTTTATGGGGAATCAACATTCAATCTCAAAGGAATTTCTTTACTTCCAGAAGAAGTAAAAATAGGTTTAGAAGATCAAGAAAAATTTTGTAAATTTTTAGTTGATGCAATCATAGGACTAAAAATAAATAAGAAATTAATAAAAAAAGCAATTGGAATAAAAGATATAAGTAAAAAAGTTACATGCTGGTCATACAAATTAATTGATGATTTAGAACAGCAAGAAAGAAAAAATGAAGATGACGTACCAAGAGATCATCAAATTCGCTCAAGGAAAGCTAAACGTGTAGTTATTTTTAATAATAACGAGGATAATCTCAAAATTAATAACATCGATCTAAAAAAATCTAATCAAGAAGTAGCTTTGATACGTTATTCACAACAATCTGATTTTCGTCGAAACATAATAAAAGGTTCTATGCGTGTTCAAAGACGTAAAATTAATTTTTTGGAATTATTTCAAGCAAATATACATTCACCACTTTTTTTAGACAGAATAGATAAATCTTCTTTTTATTCTGTTAACATTTCAAAATTTATTAAACAAATTTTTAGAAATTATAAAGGAAAAACAAGAGAATTTCAAAATTCGGATTATACAGAAGAAGAAAAAAATGAAGAAGATAAAAAAAAAGAATACAAAAGAAACGAAGAAAAAAGAAAAGAAAAAACACGAATAGAAATAGCTGAAGCTTGGGATAACATTATATTTGCTCAAGTAATAAGAGGTTTGATGTTAGTAACTCAGTCCATTTTTAGAAAATATTTTATATTACCTTTTTTAATAATTGCAAAAAATATGGGTCGTATAGTCTTATTCCAACTTCCCGAGTGGTCTGAGGATTTCGAAGAGTGGAATAAAGAAATGCATGTTAAATGTACCTATAATGGTGTTCAGTTATCAGAAACAGAATTTCCTAAAAACTGGTTAAAAGATGGTATTCAGATAAAGATACTATTTCCTTTCTGTATAAAACCTTGGCACCGATCAATACTAAGACCTTCTTATCAAGAGCAAATGAAAAAACAAACTAAAAAGAAAAAGGATAATTTTTGTTTTTTAACCGTTTGGGGACTGGAAACTGAATTTCCTTTCGGTTCCTCCCGAAAACGACCTTCTTTTTTTAAACCTATTTATAAAAAATTCAATAAAAAAATTTTTAAATTTACAAGGAAATATTTTCAAGTTTTAAAAATTGTGATTGTCAAAGAAAAAATAGAATTTTTTCTAAAGGTTCCGAATGAAATAAAAAAACTTTTTTCAATGGTAAGCCAAATTGTAAGACAAATTCGAGTATTTGGATTTGGAGAAGAATCTAGTGAAATAAAAAAAGAAAAAGATTTGACAATGAATAATTATATGGTTCATGAATCATCCATTCAAAAATCAAAACCATTCATTAATTGGACAAACTATTCAGATTCTGTGACAGAACAAAAAACACAAAATCTGGCCAATAGAACAAGGACAATAATAAATCAAATAGAAAAAGAAAATAGATTCCAAACTATAAAATTTATTATTAAGCCTAACAAAACACCTTATGATACTCAAAATTTAGAATCACCCCAAAATTTTAGTCAGATATTAAAAAGGAGAAATACTCGATTAATTCGTAAATCAAAAATTTTTAAAAATTTTTTTAGGGAACGAATATCCGTAGACATTTTTCTATATATTATTAATATTTCCCGAATTAATATAAAACTTTTTCTTGAATCAACAAAAAATTTTAGTGAAAAACCCATTGACAATAATAAAAAAAATAAAGAAAGGATTGATAAAATAAATAAAAAAACAATTCAATTTATAAAATCACTTTTTTATATTATTAGTCATATCCATAAGAATTTAAAAATTCTTTCCGATTTATCTTTTTTGTCACAAGCCTATATATTTTTCAAATTATTACAAGCCGAATTTATTAACTTATATAAGTTAAAGTTAACTTCTGTCCTTCAATATCGCGGAACACAAGGAAAAATTCCTTCGAAGTTAAAGACTGAAAAACGTCAAAATTATGGACTGAATCAATGGAAAAACATGTTAAAATTTAAAAGTAATTATCAATACGATTTATCGCAGATAAACTGGTTTCAATTAGGACCAAAAAATTGGCGCAATGGAGTCACTGAATATTGTGAGATTGAAAAGAAAAATTTTCAAAAAACAAAAAGGAATTCATATAAAAAAAACGAATTACTTAATTACAAAAATAATTCTGAAAACCTATTTTGTTTTTTGCGGGATCAAAAAGATAATTTTCAAAAAAATTATAGATATAATATTTTATCATATAATTTTTTTTTTTTTGAAGATAAGAAGGATTCATATAGTTATGGAGAACCATTACAAGTAAATAAAAAGCAAGAATTCTCTTATATTTATAATTACAACATATCTAAAGACAAGTTCATTTATATGTGGTGGAGTATTCCTATCGCTAATCTTTTAAGAATAAAAATGATTCTGGATATAGAGACAAATACAGATAGAAAATATTGTGATTGGAAAATTATATTTTTTTTTCTTAGAAACAAAATCGACATTGAAGCTTGGATCAATATTAGCAATAGCACGAAAAATATTAAGATTGAACCTAAATATAAAATTGTTGATAAAATGGAAAAGAAAGATATTTTTTATCGCATAATTTATCAAGAAATTTACCAATTAAACAAAAAACTTTTAGATTGGATGGGTATGAATGAAGAAATACTAAGTCGTCCTATATTAAATCTAGAGTTTTTGTTCTTCCCCGAATTCTTTAATGCATATAAAATGAAACCTTGGGTTATACCAATAAATTTCCTTTTTTCAAATTGTAATGTAAGTGATAATTTTAGCGAAAAGAAAAAAGCGAATACTTTTACAACATCTATAATATCAAAAAAAAAATTAGAGAATAGGGATCAAAACGAAAAAGAGCTCATAAGTCAAAGAAAAAGCGGATCTGATGTTCAAAAAAATTATGAGTCTCTCAGCTCAAATCGCGAAAAAGAGATTAAAGAAAATTATATAAAATCATATATTAAAAATAGTTTAAAAAAAAAACAAGACAAGAGTAGTCCAGAAGCCGAACTCAATTTATTCCTTAAAAGGTTTTTGTTTTTTCAATTGAAATGGGACAATTCTTTGAATAAAAAATTGATCAATAATATCAAAGTTTACAGTCTCCTGCTTAGATTGAAAAATCCACGAGAAATTACAATATCTTCGATTGAAAGAAGAGAAATGAGTCTGAATATAATGCTGATTCAGAAAAATTTAACTCTTACCCAATTGATAAAAGGGAGGATATTTATTATTGAACCTATTCGTCTGTCTGTAAAGGATGATGGAGAATTTCTTCGGTATCAAACCATAGGTATTTCGTTCATTCATAAGAGTAAACACCAAAATAATCAAAACATCGACAATATTGATAAGAGTAATCCGGATGAATGGATTCCCAGATATCAAACGGCGATCAAAACTAGAGATAAAAACTATTTTTTTTTACGTGTTCCTGCAAAAGTTTTTTCGTCCAGGCGCCGGAAAGAATTGAGAATTCTAATTTGTTTGAATTCAAGTAATAATAATGGTAGTTATAGGAATAAGGGCTCTTACAACGGGAATCAGATAAAAAACGGTAGTCAATTTTGTGATGAAAACAATCAAAAATTAAACGTATTTTTTTGGCCTAATTATCAACTAGAAGATTTAGCCGGTATGAATCGTTATTGGTTTAATACTAATAACGGTAGTCGTTTTAGTATATTAAGAATACATATGTATCCATGATTAAAAATGCGTTTATAATAAATTTATCTTATATATTCCCTATCAATTATCTGCTAGATAAAAAAATGCCCACGGGTCTTGACTTCAACTCTGATATATGATACGAAATTGATAACACAATAGATCTATATAAAGAATTACTTTTTTTTATAAAAAGAAGATATGTGTATACCAGGGTAAAAGGGGCTGGCATTATTATTCCTGATCGAGAAAATTTTATATTTGGGAAATATAAAAAATAAGGAAGGTTAATAATTTATGAACAAAAATGCATTGATTTCACATGAAAAAAAAGAAGAAAATAAGGGATCTGTTGAATTTCAAGTTTTATGTTTTACTAATAAGATACGAATACTCACTTCACATTTGGAGTTGCATAAAAAAGATTATTCATCTCAGAGAGGTCTACGGCAAATTCTAGGAAAACGTCAACGACTACTGGTTTATTTATTAAATAAAAATAGAATACGTTATAAAGAATTAATCAGTCAATTAAAGATTAGAGAACTAAAAACGCGTTAATTTTAAGCGTTGTTTTGAATTATTTGATTTATTCGATCTTGAATTTTGATGAACTTTTTTTTGTTTTCGACAATTCATGGAAAAATGAATTCATGCAAAGAATGAATCAGGGCAAAACTTATGACTGTACCAATTACAAGAAAAGATCTCATGATAGTCAATTTGGGCCCCCACCACCCAGCAATGCATGGCGTTCTCCGACTTATTGTTACTTTAGATGGAGAAGAGGTTATTGACTGTGAACCAATATTAGGGTATTTACACAGGGGGATGGAGAAAATTGCAGAAAACCGAACAATTATACAGTATTTGCCTTATGTAACACGTTGGGATTATTTAGCTACTATGTTCACAGAAGCAATAACAGTAAATGGACCCGAACTGTTGGGAAATATTCAAGTACCTAAAAGGGCTAGCTATATTAGAGTTATTATGTTGGAGTTAAGTCGTATAGCTTCTCATTTGTTATGGCTCGGCCCTTTTATGGCCGATATTGGTGCGCAGACCCCCTTTTTTTATATTTTCAGAGAAAGAGAATTAATATATGATTTATTTGAAGCGGCCACCGGTATGAGAATGATGCATAATTTTTTTCGTATTGGAGGAGTAGCTGCCGATCTACCTTATGGGTGGATAGATAAATGTTTAGATTTTTGTGATTATTTTTTAATGGGGCTTGCTGAATACCAGCAACTGATTACGCGAAATCCTATTTTTTTAGAACGGGTTGAGGGGGTAGGCGTTATTGGCGAAGAAGAGGCAATAAACTGGGGCTTATCAGGACCAATGCTACGCTCGTCTGGAATACTTTGGGATCTTCGTAAAGTTGACCATTATGAGTGTTATGACGAATTTGATTGGGAAGTCCAATGGCAAAAGGAAGGGGATTCTTTAGCTCGTTATTTAGTACGAATAGGTGAAATGGCAGAATCCATAAAAATTATTCAACAAGCTCTAGAAGGAATTCCGGGAGGTCCCTACGAGAATTTAGAAATTCGCCGTTTTGATAGGATAAAATATCCTGAATGGAATGATTTTGAATATCGATTCATTAGTAAAAAGCCGTCTCCTACTTTTGAATTGTCGAAACAAGAACTTTATGTGAGAGTCGAAGCCCCAAAAGGGGAGTTAGGGATATTTTTGATAGGAAATCGGAGTGTTTTTCCTTGGAGATGGAAAATTCGCCCGCCTGGTTTTATCAATTTACAAATTCTTCCTCAGTTAGTTAAAAAAATGAAATTGGCTGATATTATGACGATATTAGGTAGCATAGATATCATTATGGGAGAAGTTGATCGTTGAAATGATAATTGATACAACAAAAATACAAAATATCAATTCTTTTTACAGATTGGAATCTTTAAAAGAGATTTATGTAACTATATGGATACTTTTCCCTATTTTGATTCTCGTATTGGGAATCACAATAGGCGTACTAGTAATCGTATGGTTAGAAAGAGAAATATCTGCGGGTATACAGCAACGTATTGGACCGGAATATGCGGGTCCTTTGGGAATTCTACAGGCTTTAGCAGACGGAACAAAACTGCTTTTTAAAGAAAACCTTCTTCCATCTAGAGGGGATATACGTTTATTTAGTATCGGACCTTCTATAGCCGTCATATCAATTCTACTAAGTTATTCAGTAATTCCTTTTGGTTATAACTTTGTTCTAACCGATCTTAGTATTGGTGTTTTTTTATGGATCGCTATTTCAAGTATTGCTCCAATTGGGCTTCTTATGTCAGGATATGGATCAAATAATAAATATTCCTTTTTAGGTGGTCTACGGGCTGCTGCCCAATCAATTAGTTATGAAATACCACTAACTCTATGTGTCTTATCAATATCTCTACGTGTGATTCGTTAAGGTCTACCTCTTCAATATTTGGTTTCTAAGAAATTTTTTTTTCTAAAATCTAAGATAAATAAGGTATTAAATAGATATTTAAATTTTTTTATTGACCGGGAGGATTGATAAATTAAACCTGATAGTTAGATGAGCAAAAAAAAAACAGTTTATAAATTCGCAGTAAAAAAAACTCATTTCCTATGTACAAAGGTTAAACGAAAATAAATATAAGCAGTCAAGACTGTTTACCCCCAAGATTAATTAGTAATTATAATAATAACTTGAAGCGGGTTGAAAAAATTTTTATGGGGTTTTTATTTTACTATAATAAAAACAACCGTATTACGATATTAAAAATAAGTGGATGATTAGGAACACCAAAGTACACAAAGGATTCGTAATAAAGATTAAATTATCCTAAGTTTACATAAAAGAAATACTAATTTGAGGCTTAAAATTGGTAGAAATTATCAAGGAGTACTCCCACAAATTCCGATCCAGAGTATGCTCCTATCCACCCATAAATTGAATAACTATCAGGAACGAAATAATCCTTTAACTTTTTTTAGCCTAAAATAAACGAAATAAGATGGATTAAAAAAAAAATTAAATTTTAAAAGGATCTTTTTTTTGCTATACTATAATTTTTTTCATGGTATAAGTCATGAATGTTTAAGTCTAAAAAAAAATAAGGTGGAGTTTATTTATTTTTGAGTATTTTATTCAAGGATTTAAGTTATTACTCAACAAAAATGGAGTCAGTCAAAGGATGAGATAAATTCCGAAGCACTTTTATATTATAGTATTGCATACAGAATTTCATTGGTTTAATTCAGGATCGTTCGGTTTATTTTTACTTTATTTATAATATCCTACAAGTAAGTATATCAGTAATACCGAATCAATTCTTAGATTTATTGACGGCCCTCGGGGAGCCGTATGAGGTTAAAATCTCATGTACGGTTCTGTACTAGCGATGACAAGAGTGATCTGATCATCGACTATGATTATCTAACAGTTCAAGTACAATCGATATAGTTGAGGCGCAGTCAAAATATGGTATTTTAGGTTGGAATTTGTGGAGACAACCTATAGGATTTATTATTTTTATAATTTCTTCTCTAGCAGAATGCGAGAGATTACCCTTTGATTTACCAGAAGCAGAAGAAGAATTAGTAGCAGGTTATCAAACCGAATATTCAGGTATTAAATTTGGTTTATTTTACGTTGCTTCCTATCTAAATCTACTCATATCGTCATTATTTGTAACAGTTCTTTACTTGGGGGGTTGGGATTTTTCTATTCTAGACATGTTCATTCCTGATTTTTTTGAACTAAATAAGGAAGGAGTCTTTGGAACAACTTTGGGTATTTTAATTACATTAGCAAAAACTTTTTTGTTCTTGTTCATTCCTATCGCAACAAGATGGACTTTACCTAGACTGAGAATGGACCAATTATTAAATCTTGGGTGGAAATTTCTTTTACCAATTTCTTTAGGTAATCTATTATTAACAACTTCTTCCCAACTCCTTTCATTATAAAAAAATATATATTTGATACTTACTAAAATTAAATTTTATCGCAAACAAGAGAAAGAAACAAAATCTTATTTTTTTATAGTTTAGTATATGTTCCCTATGGTAACTGGGTTAATCAATTATGGTCAACAAACAGTACGCGCGGCAAGGTACATTGGTCAAGGTTTTATGATTACCCTCTCTCATGCCAACCGTTTACCTGTAACTATCCAGTATCCTTATGAAAAATTGATCGCCTCAGAGCGGTTTCGTGGTCGAATACACTTTGAGTTTGATAAATGTATTGCTTGTGAAGTATGTGTTCGTGTATGTCCTATAGATTTGCCTGTTGTTGATTGGAAATTGGAAACCGATATTCGAAAAAAACGATTGCTTAATTATAGCATTGATTTCGGAATCTGTATATTTTGTGGTAATTGTGTTGAGTATTGTCCAACAAATTGTTTATCAATGACTGAAGAATATGAGCTTTCCACGTATGATCGTCATGAATTAAATTATAATCAAATTGCTCTGGGTCGTTTACCAATATCAATAACTGATGATTACACAATTCGAACAATTATGAATACACCTTAAATAACAGAAAAATCTTGTGATTAAAAAAAAACTTTCTAATTACTAAATTAAGTTCCTTAAAAAAAATTTATAAATTATAGGAAATTTAACTTAAAAAAGTTTCTTGTTTTCTTGACCAATAAAAATGCGAACTATTGGCTATTCTATTGATTGGTGAAAATTAAAATTTTAGTTACTGTAATGATTTTTAATAGTTTTGATTTCGAACTACTTTAATTATAAAAAAAAAAAACATAAAAAATGCAATGGGTCCAAAAATTTTACCATTATTTATTAAAGTAGTACACTTTAGGATTTAACAATTAGGAATGCACGAATCCCTTTTTCTGTTCAATTCAATAAGATCATGAAACTTTTTTTATCTCTTTTTATTTATATATAATATAATGGATTTACCTGGACCAATACACGATTTTATTTTAGTCTTTCTGGGAACAGGTCTTATATTAGGGGGTCTAGGAGTAGTATTATTTAACAATCCAATTCTTTCTGCCTTTTCATTGGGATTGGTTCTTGTTTGTATATCTTTATTCTATATTCTAGCCAATTCGCATTTTGTAGCTTCGGCACAACTCCTTATTTATGTGGGAGCTATAAATATATTAATAATATTTGCTGTAATGTTCATGAATGGGCCAGAATATGACACAAATTTGCGTCTGTGGACTGTTGGAGATAACGTGACTTCGTTGATTTGTACAAGTCTTTTTGGTTCATTAATGATTACTATTCTAAATACGTCATGGTATGGTATTATTTGGACTACAAAATCAAACCAGATTCTTGAACAAGATTTTATAACTACTAGTCAACAAATAGGAATTAATTTATCAACAAAATTTTTTCTTCCCTTTGAACTGATTTCAATAATTCTTTTAGTTGCGTTAATAGGAGCAATTGCTGTAGCACGTCAATAATTTTATTTTTATTTTAAAAATCAGCAACAATTAAAGGGTATATTTTCTCATACACATTTATTTAAATTCTATTCAGATCAGATTGGTTTAGAAACTTTTAGTTCGATTTATTATTACCAACAGATTTTTTGCTTTTATATATTTTTTTGAACTTACAGTATTCGAGGAAATCAAGTGGGTTTAATTGTTGTTTATATTGAAATATTCATAAGGAGTTGGTCAATGATGCTCGAACATGTACTTGTTTTGAGTGCTTATTTATTTTCTATTGGAATCTATGGATTAGTCACGAGCCGAAATTTGGTTCGGGCTCTTATGTGTCTTGAACTTATATTGAATGCAGTTAATCTAAATTTTGTAACATTTTCTGATTTTTTTGATAGCCGCCAATTAAAGGGAAACATTTTCTCAATTTTTGTTATAGCTATTGCAGCCGCTGAAGCAGCTATTGGACTTGCTATTGTTTCGTCAATTTATCGTAACAGAAAATCCACTCGTATCAATCAATCGAATTTATTGAATAAATAGTCTGTTTTTTTTCTATACCTTAATCCTTAATTATTAAAAAAAAAAATATATATAATAATTAAATTTAAATTTTATTATATTTTGATTATTATATCAATATAATATTGTATGTAATTATAAGTTCAATTTAGATTACTAGATATAGCACCTTAAAGTAGAGCATACTTTTAATAAGAAGTTAAAGTATTTTGTACCTCTTTTCTATTTATTTTGTAGTAAATCTCCAATCCAAGCCAGAAGTAGATTGATTCAAAAAATTCTGGTAAATCATTGATTCGTCTGGTATTTTAATATGTATTACTTTAGCAGAACTAGATCGAAAATTAATGAAATTAAAAAAATAAAAGATCCTATGTCACATTCAGTAAAGATTTATGATACATGTATAGGGTGTACTCAATGTGTTCGAGCTTGCCCCACAGATGTATTAGAAATGATACCTTGGGACGGATGTAAAGCTAAACAAATAGCTTCTGCTCCAAGAACGGAGGACTGTGTTGGTTGTAAGAGATGTGAATCCGCTTGTCCAACAGATTTTTTAAGCGTTCGAGTTTATTTATGGAATGAAACAACGCGGAGCATGGGTCTAGCTTATTGATACGTTACATAACATTTCATTTGAATCCTTTTTTTAAATTTGGATTTTTTTACTGACAAAAACCCGTACCCGAAAATAAATTTATTTTCGGGTACGGGTTTTTTTGGCTCAATTGTATCTTGTCTTTACCACGAATTATTTTCCTTGGTTAACAACAATTGTAGTTTTACCCATATTTGCAGGTTCTTTAATTTTCGTTCTTCCTCATAGAGGAAATAAAATAATTCGTTGGTATACTATTAGCATAGCTGCTATAGAGTTACTTCTAACAACCTATGTATTTTGTTATAATTTCCAACCGGACGACCCATTAATCCAACTGACAGAAGATTATAAATGGATAAACTTTTTTGATTTCCACTGGAGATTGGGAATAGATGGACTTTCAATAGGACCCGTTTTACTGACGGGATTCATCACTACTTTAGCTACTTTAGCAGCTTTTCCAGTTACTCGAGATTGCCGATTATTCCATTTTCTGATGTTAGCTATGTACAGTGGTCAAATAGGATTATTTTCGTCCCGAGACCTTTTACTTTTTTTCATAATGTGGGAATTAGAATTAATTCCTGTTTATCTACTTTTATCCATGTGGGGCGGAAAGAAACGTCTCTACTCTTCTACTAAATTTATTTTGTATACGGGGGGGGGTTCCATTTTTCTATTAATGGGAGTTCTGAGTATTGGTTTATACGGTTCTACTGAACCTACTTTAAATTTGGAAATGTTAGTTAATCAATCGTATCCCCTAGCATTAGAAATAATGTTTTATATTGTATTTTTTATTGCTTTTGCTGTTAAATTACCAATTATACCGTTACATACATGGTTACCAGATACCCATGGGGAAGCCCATTATAGTACTTGTATGCTTCTAGCGGGAATCTTATTAAAAATGGGAGCATATGGGTTGGTTAGGATCAATATGGAATTGTTGTCTCATGCTCATTCGATCTTTTCCCCTTGGTTGATAATAATCGGCACAATGCAAATAATCTATGCAGCTTTAATATCTCTTGGACAACGTAATTTAAAAAAACGAATAGCCTATTCTTCTGTATCGCACATGGGTTTTATAATTATAGGAATTAGTTCTATAACTGAAACGGGACTTAATGGAGCTTTTTTACAAATAATCTCTCATGGATTTATTGGTGCTGCACTTTTTTTCTTAGCGGGAACTAGTTACGATAGAATACGTCTTGTTTATCTTGACGAAATGGGCGGAATAGCTATTCCAATGCCAAAAATATTTACACTATTCAGTAGTTTTTCAATGGCATCCCTTGCGTTACCAGGCATGAGTGGTTTCGTTGCGGAATTAATAGTATTTTTCGGAATAATTACTAGCCAAAAATTACTTTTAATGACAAAAATACTAATTACTTTTGGAATGGCGATTGGAATGATATTAACTCCTATTTATTTATTATCTATGTTACGTCAAATGTTTTATGGATATAAGTTATTTAATATAAAAAACTCTGCTTTTTTGGATTCTGGGCCACGAGAATTATTTGTATCGACTTCTATCTTTATACCGGTAATTGGTATTGGCATTTATCCAGATTTTGTTCTTTCATTATCCGCTGAGAAGGTGGGAGCTATTCTATCAAAATTTTTTTATAGATAAGTTTCATTTAATGAAAAAGTAGTCTTCTTTATATTTGTAAGAAGAATGACTAAATTGGAATTATAATCGGGCATGTTTGGCGTTTGTGAGAACCATTAAAATGGTTCTCACCTGTTTATAAGAAACACCTTGTCCTAGGTTTGTATTCTTACGTAGGTCCTCTCTTTACTTCAATTTAATTAATGAATGAACCATAACTATGTAGCCCTATTCCTAAGAGATTGACTCCAAAATAGCATATCCAAATTATAAGAAAGCCTATAAAAGCTACAATTGCAGAATTTGCATCCCGAAAATTTATATTTGTTCTAATATGTAAGTAAATTGCAAATACAATCCAAGTAATAAAAGCCCAAGTTTCCTTTGGGTCCCAATTCCAATATGATCCCCATGCTTCATTGGCCCATACTGCTCCTGAAAGAATACCTACGGTTAAAAGGATAAATCCTAAACTAATAACACGATAACTCCAATGATCCAGTTGTTCAATCAATTGAGATCTGTAATAATTTTTAACCGAAAAGCTTTCTAAAATATTTCCTTTTTCGTTCATGTATTGAATCTCACTGAAAAAAAAGAATTCATTTAATAAAAAAGTTTTTTTTTCAAAAAACCTTGTTATATTTTTTTGAAATAGAACTATTAAAAGTGCTACTGATAATAATGATCCGCATAAAAGAGCTGCATAACCCAGCACCATCATACTTACATGCATCATTAACCAGTGGGATTGAAGAGCCGGTACTAATAATGAAGATTGCGGCGTTTCCGTTAAAAGGCCTGAAGTAGCAAATCCTTGAGTAAAAACAGCACTTGGCGCAGTTATTGCGCTTAAATTCCCTTTTTGTTTTTTAAAATATGGAATGATATGAATAATGTAAAAACTCCAGGAAAGAAAGATTAATGATTCGTATAGATCACTTAATGGGAAATGTTTACAATAAACCCACCGAGTAACTAATAATAACGTTATAGATAAAAAAGTAACTAGCATGCCTTTTTTTAATGAATTGTAGAGTCGTACTTTTTCGTTGACTAATAAAGTTATCAAATGGAGTGTAATTACAACGGAAACCGTTGAAAAAGAAATATGAGTCAAAATATGTTCTAAAGTCGAAAATATCATATAAAATTATATATAAAGAAACTTCTCAATTATAAATTATCAAATGAAAATTCCTTAAATTTTTTTTTTACATAGAACTTTTTATTTAATCTTTTGATAAATTTTAAGATGCTATGCCGCCACTCGGACTCGAACCGAGATGCTATCGCACTGCTTCCTAAGAGCAGCGTGTCTACCAATTTCACCATAGCGGCTTATTTGAAATCATAATAACCTTTTTTTATTCAATCGTCGAGATTAATTCAATACAATATATTTTTTATATTGATAATTTTATTATAAATATAAATGCATTTTTTATCTTATTTAAAAATTAGTAAATAAAAAAGACATCCTTTGAATATGAATACATAAAAATCAACCCTTTTGAAGCATAATTTTATTTCGGCACCAAGGGCTTTTTTCTTAAATGTTTTGATATCCAAAAAAATGACTTAAACAATAGATAGACTATTTCCTTTGTATATAGATTATTTTTTGTTACAACAAACCTATTTAATATTGAACCCAATATGTAAAAAAAAATTTATATTGAAAAAAACATATAATCTTCATCTAAAAAAAATCCTTTTATATTGATTGTAAACGAACCCGTATAGAGCAATTCTGAAAGTTAAAAGGTTTACCTTTTTTTTCTTTTGTTGTAATTTATGATGGGGAAAAGCTCCCCATCTTAAAAATAAAAAAAAAGCTAAACCTTTTTATAAACATTAATAAATAAGCGCAAAATTTTAATTTAAAATTTGAGTTTTGTATTTAAAATACAAAATTTTCAAATCAAAAAGCCAAAATTAAATTTATTCATAATTTCTCATGTTAATTTTTTATATTTAGGATCTTTTTTTTTTCAGATCAATTCAGATCAATTATGATTATTCCAAGTTTTTAGTACTTATTTTTCGTACAAAAAAACTTTTAGAATTTCCGGTATAAATAGATTTTGCTAACGAAAAAGCTTTTAACGCTGCCCAATACCCCCCCTTTTTCCAAATATTTTTACGAATAGACTTTTTGGAAATAGAAGTACGCTTTTTTGGAACTGCCATTTAAAATTCAATGGATTCTTCATTATTATAGTTGGATGTGAAAGACATCTATTATTCAAACAAATCTTTGTTTCTTATTCATTATCTATGTATTTATATTCTAGATGATAATATCTTAATTAATTTTCAATAAATGAATATGAAATTTAAAAGTAATGAATTAAAATTATTAAATCTTTTCTCTATTTTATTTTTATTAATATATTGTGTTGTATTTAAATTAAATTTAAATAAATGTACATAATAAACCACGCCGATAAATTTTAAAACCCAAAACTTATAATTATTTAATTTTAATTGAAAAACTTTACTTTAGTGTTTTGAAAATATATAAACTTTAATATATAAATTTTAGGGTGTAAAAAAAATTTTTAGTAAAACAAGTTAATAAGTCTGAACAAATTATAGAAGAAACTAAGTCGTTTGTATCATTATTAATTTTATTAAAGCTTTAGTGTAAGTAAATCTTATGATTAAAGGTTTTTTCCTGAAATCTATATATGCATTATAAATGATTTAAATGGAAAAGAAAGTGCCATTTTTTATCGTCCCGCTCAACTTAATTTAAAAAGGCAAGAACTGATCAATACTAAAAAATGCAACCCGAAATAAAAATTTTCTATTATGGAACATATATACCAATATGCATGTATCATATCCTTCATTACACTTCCAATTCCTTTGTTAATAGGAGTGGGGCTTCTACTTTTTCCGAGAGCAACAAAAAATCTTCGTCGTATATGGGCGTTTTCTAGTATTTCTTTGTTAACTATAGCTATGCTTTTTTGGATCACGTTGTCGATTCACCAAATAAATAGTAATTCCATTTATCAATATGTATGGTCTTGGACCATTAATAATGATTTTTCGTTCGAATTTGGCTACTTGCTCGATCCACTTACTTCTATTATGTCAGTCTTAATCACCACTGTTGCAATTTTAGTTCTTATTTATAGCGATAATTATATGTGTCATGACCAAGGATATTTAAGATTTTTTGCTTATATGAGTTTTTTCTATACTTCCATGTTAGGATTAGTTACTAGTTCAAATTTGATACAAATTTATCTTTTTTGGGAATTAGTTGGAATGTCTTCGTATCTATTAATAGGTTTTTGGTTTACACGACCTATTGCCGCGAATGCTTGTCAAAAGGCGTTTGTGACTAATCGTGTAGGGGATTTTGGGTTGTTTTTGGGCATTTTAGGTCTTTATTGGGTAACCGGCAGTTTTGATTTTCGTGATTTGTTTGAAATATTTAATAGCTTAATTAAAAATAATGGGGTCAATCTTTTATTTTCTATTTTTTGCACTCTCTTCTTATTTTTTGGTGCAGTTGCAAAATCGTCCCAATTTCCTCTTCATGTATGGTTACCCGATGCTATGGAGGGTCCTACTCCTATTTCAGCTCTCATACATGCTGCGACCATGGTCGCAGCGGGGATTTTTCTAGTCGCTCGACTTTTTCCTCTTTTTATAGTTATACCTTATATAATGTATGTAATAACTATTATAGGTATAATAACTGTTTTTTTAGGAGCTACCTTAGCTCTTGCTCAAAAAGACATTAAGAGAAGTTTAGCTTATTCTACAATGTCTCAGTTGGGTTATATGATGTTAGCTCTAGGTATGGGTTCTTATCGAGCTGCTTTATTTCATTTGATTACTCATGCTTATTCAAAAGCATTATTGTTTTTAGGATCCGGATCTATTATTCATTCAATGGAAACGCTTGTTGGGTATTCTCCAGAAAAAAGTCAGAATATGGTTCTTATGGGGGGATTAACAAAACATATTCCAATTACAAAAAATGCTTTTTTAATAGGCACCCTTTCTCTTTGTGGTATTCCGCCTCTTGCTTGTTTTTGGTCCAAAGATGAAATTCTTAATGATAGTTGGTTGTATTCACAAATTTTCGCAATAATAGCTTATTTCACAGCCGGATTAACCGCATTTTATATGTTTCGAATCTATTTGCTTACGTTTGGCGGACATTTAAACCTTTATTGTAAAAATTATAGTGGAAAAAAAAGTAATTCCCTCTATTCAATATCTCTATGGGGTAAAGAAGGATTTAAAACAATTAAAAAAAATTTATCTTTATTTACTTTATTAACAATGAATAATAATAATAGAGAAAGTGCTGTGGTTTTTATGAAAAAACCATATAAAATTTCGATAAATTCTTTG